AGCGGGCCCGTGCTTTTTCCAGCTGTTCAATGGCCCCCTCGCGGAGGTCTTCTGAATTTTGAATTGTTTTCAAGATCTTCTGTTTTCGATTATCTAATAAATCACTTAATGAAAGTAGATTGTCTTTGCATTCATTTCAAAACTTCGACGATCCCTTCCCGAACCAAACATGAATCTTTCGATTCATTTGGCTCTCACGCTCAATTATTGCAATTATTTCTGGGAAATTCCCATATATCTTTTTGAATGTAATGAGCCTATCCTCTTTTCTCTATTCATATTCCACAAAGAAAAATAACAAAAAAAAATTGATCATTAATCCAAGACCCGATCGGAGGACTCTTCTGACCAAACAAACAATTGTCAGCAAAGTTGTTTGTTTTTTTTATTCAAATCCAAAGAATTTTTATTACTTTATACATAACATAGGTCATCGATTCAGCATTGGATAAAAAACAAAAAATGAGGGTGAAATACTCATTTTTCCAGTTTTTTACAAAAAAATTATAATAAAATAAAGGGGTTCAAATCATTTTATCGACATGAGTGTTCTATATCAAAAAAAAAATCCCAACTATTTGAAACGATTTATGTATTAACATAGTAGTAGAAAGAGTACCATGCTGCGTCCGGACTTCAAACGGTTTAGCTTTAACCATGTTAATGGTCCCACATTATTGGTTGATAGAGAATCAAAGTTGATTTCCCAATAAATCACGAAATGCTATGGTTCTTCAATATGATTTCTGCATTTTGTCAGAAGTAATTCGCGGGATCATGCACCTTTTCGTAGTTATAACGAGAAAAGTACAGTTGGTTGTATCCAACTTATTCTTGAAATAAACAACTCGCACACACTCCCTTTCCAAAAAAAATCAATACACCAAGCACTACGCTTAGATTTATTGGATTTGTTGCTAAAATATCGGTATTAAATCCGAAACTCTCGGCAGATGGCCAGTAACCCAAAGAAATGAAAGAATCGGTTACATTTTTCATATGATCTCCTTTTATAGATAAAACTAATTATCTATTTCTTTCTATTTTTTTTTTTTAATTTCCTATTTCGTTTCGAAATAGAGTAAAAAATATGTTGTAACAATCCTAAAAAAAAAAAGTTCCATTCGACATTGGACTAAGAAAGGGAAGGAAGAACGCGAGTCAGTATGCTAATGCCCCATCCTCAAATCAATCCTTCCCACAGGTTATTGTCCCAACGAATAAGTAATTGTAGGATTGAAAGCTTCATATAATTCTAAAAAGCAAAAGCAGCAAGTCCAAGTAAATAAAATCCGAAAAAAAAAAATACGTACTTTTTTTCGGATTAAACAAAAGGATTCGCAAACAAAAGTGCTAATGCTACAACCAGTCCATAAATTGTTAAAGCTTCCATAAAAGCCAGACTAAGCAATAAAGTACCTCGGATTTTTCCCTCTGCCTCGGGTTGTCTCGCGATCCCTTCTACAGCTTGGCCCGCAGCAGTACCTTGACCAACCCCAGGTCCAATAGAAGCAAGCCCGACGGCCAACCCAGCAGCAATAACGGAAGCGGCAGAAATCAGTGGATTCATGATAAGTTCCTCACACCAAAAGAAAGAAATGGTTAATGATACAATCAACCAATGAATTATAACTTATTATTCCATCGCTAAGATTTATCCAACTAAAAACTACGAATTGAAGTAATAATATTATTGAATCGTCAGAACTCCTTCAATCTCTCTTTTTTCGTTCCTATCCATCCACGTAGTTTTTGTGAATCCAGATGACTTTTGTTCTTCCATTTCTTTCTTTTTTATAAAGCAGTCTTTGAATTTTTCATTCTTTTTCTTGATATAATCTCTATATTCATTGAATATTTAATTCAAAATTACATTACAGACGAAACAGAAGGACTTCCATTGTAAGCCCTATCTAAATTCCCAGGTTAGATATATCTTTAGTTCCTATATAACTAGTTAATATAACATATACATGTGTTTCTTCCCTAACGTAAATCAATTATTCATATCTTGGATTCCACCGAATTCTAGAATAATTCTTCGAAACATCCACAAGGGTTGTCTTATAGCAATTCGATTCAATACATCTAGTTGACTCCACTCTAAATCCTTTTTTCTCGTTTTTTGTAAACCCTTTCTTTTTAGAATTATCCTACATGGAGACAATCAATCTAAATGGACAAATTCATTAGTCCGAATCCTTGCATAGAAAGATTAATCTAAGTTCATGTAATTTAGTATTTTTTTTTCTTTTGTTCAATCGTTGAGAGGAAAAAGATCTTTTAGATCTCTTTCCTTTTTTTACAATTCTCTAATAGCGCAATCTTTTTTTTTTCTATTACTCTTACTCCCTAGATAGTATCTACCTTCCTTATTTTTATATTATTTGTATATTTATGTTCCCTAAGTGGATTATCTTGAGCCATGTATACATTGCCTTGGTCTAAGCTAAAAAAAAAAAGACTATTTCGAAAACTAATCAATGATGACCCTCCATGG